TATTTTAAAAATTTTATTTTTAAATAGTTTTATCTTGTAAAGAAATAATAAACTGTACCTAAATTTTTAGGTTAAAAATATATTTTCTATATATTTAAAATATAAATAAAATTATTCGTCTTAAAAAAATAAAATAAAAAGTAAGGTTTATTCTCTAATAATTGATTTATATGTATATATATTAAATATCTAATTTTAGATAAGTTGAAATATAAACTAATAATATAAATATCTCATAAAAAAATAAAAGATTAACTTAAATAAAGTATGAATAATAAATAATTTTAGGTAATGTAATTTTATAATTAAATTAAATAAATTTAAGTTAATCGAATTTGAATGTGAATAATATTGAAATCAATCTTCTTTCTTCTGAAACCCCAAAAGGAAGAAAGAAGATTGAATTTATAGTATATTGAATCAACTCTAAATTTAAATTAAAGTCAATGAGACCACTATCAGTAAATCATAATACAAAAGAGTGAAAAATATTCAATTACATTGTATATGTTATTACAATCATATGTTTTAACTTTAAATTAAAATTACTTTTAAATTAATTCTCATTGATTCTTATCTTTAGTTTAATGGTAACTCTAATAATAATATTCTATGAAGAAATGATTAATTAAAATTAAAGTATTTTATATAATCAATAATTATTTAAATATTAGTATAACTAATATTTTATATTTAAATTATTCTTATATAGTTATAAATAACATAGTAGTTATTTAGTATCTACTATTTATATTCTTATTTGATTATTTAGTTAATGTTATCTTAATATCTATATTTATATATAGATAATATATTTATAATAGTAGTTATTTAGTATCTACTATTTATATTCTTATTTGATTATTTAGTTAATGTTATCTTAATATCTATATTTATATATAGATAATATATTTATAATAGTAGTTATTTAGTATCTACTATTTATATTCTTATTTGATTATTTAGTTAATGTTATCTTAATATCTATATTTATATATAGATAATATATTTATAATAGTAGTTATTTAGTATCTACTATTTATATTTTTATTTGATTATTTAGTTAATGTTATCTTAATATTTATTTTTATATTTACAATATAAATTTAAAACCTATTTTGGTTTTTCCTACTCCAAAGTTTGATTCTGTCTTTCAAGTTTTTTATTTAAATTAATTATATATATATTTTAAATATTGATATATTTGTAGTAATTAGTTTTGGTAGTTATATTAATTTATATTCAGAAATTTAAGTTAAACTAGATTAATTTTGTGCCAGCATTCGCGGTTATACAAATTTAGTTAAGAATATTTTATTATTATATAATTAATTATTTTTATTGGTTTATATTATAGGTTTATTTAGGTGAAATTTGTAAACTAAATTCTTATTCTTTTATATTTTATTATAAATATTAATTATAAACTAGGATTAGATACCCTTTTATTTTTTGTTTAATTTATTATAAATATTAATAGTTATGTTCTATAAAACTTAAAGAATTTGGCGGTGACTAATCTTTTCAGGGGAATCTGTTTTTTAATTGATAAACCACGTTAGTTTTTACTTTAATTAAATTTGTATATCGCTATAATGAATATTTTTAAAGGGGTTTTCTATTTTAATTATTTAATTTATATTAGGTCAAGGTGCAGTTTTATTTTAGGTTAAATGGGTTACTTTAATTTTAATTAATTTTGAATTTTTAAGTTTAACTTATATTGAAATAGGATTTGAAAGTAATTTTAAGTAATTATTTAATTTGAATTAAGCTATAAGTCATGTACATATTGCCCGTCACTCCAGTTTTATTGGATAAGTCGTAACAAAGTAATCTTATTGGAAATTGAGATTAGTTTTTCAGAATGTAGCTTATTTAAAGTTTACTGTTTACATTTGTAAGAAGATTATTCCTTTCTGATTTATTTTTATAGGGTTTTTTTGTTTATTTTATATTTTTTTAAGTTTTTAATAAATTATTTTATTTAATTACTGTTAAGGTTTATATTAGATAATAAGGTTAAATTTTTAGTACCTTTTGTATCAGGGTAAGTTTAATTTTTAATATATTTGTTGTTCCCGAATTTTAGATATTTATTTTTATAGAATTAAAGTTGTTTTATAAACTTATTTAATTTAATTATTGTAATTATATGTTAACGTTCTTTTTATATATCTGGTTATTGAAGATTTAATTTAATTATAGTTTTCTATGTTTATATGTTTATGTTTATTTAGGATACTTAATTTATTGAGGATAATCTTGATATTTAATTAAAATTTTTATATATTTATTTTTATTATTAATGGAATCTTATTTTTAGTTCTTAATAGATTATTTTATAATTATTTGATTTAATTTAATTTAATTTTATATTCAGTTTTTTTATTTAATTTTTTAATATTTTAATATTGATTTAATTAGTATAATTTGAATTTTAAGTTTAATGAATTCGGCATATTTAATTTTCAACTGTTTATCAAAAACATTTCTTTATGATTTATATATAAAGTAATTTCTGCCCAATGATTTATTTAAATGGCTGCAGTATATTGACTGTACAAAGGTAGCATAGTAATTAGTTTTTTAATTGGGAACTTGTATGAAAGGATAAATGAAATATTATCTTTATTAATTTTATTATTATAATTTTATTTTTTAGTTAAAAAGCTAAATATTGTTTTAGGGACGATAAGACCCTATAGAATTTAAAATATAAATTTGTTGGATTATTTTTAGATTAAATTTATTCATTTAATTTAAATTTTTAATTGGGGTGATTAATAAATTTTACTTTTTTTTTTAAATTCATTTATATATGTTTATTTGATCCTTTATTTAAGATTATAAGATAAATTACCTTAGGGATAACAGCGTAATTTTAATGGAAAGTTCATATTTAAATTAGAGTTTGCGACCTCGATGTTGAATTAAGATAGTTTTATGGTGTAGAAGCTTTAATCTAAAGTCTGTTCGACTTTTAAAATCTTACATGATTTGAGTTCAAACCGGTGTAAGCCAGGTTGGTTTCTATCTTAAAATTTATTTTAATTATTAGTACGAAAGGACCATAATTAATAGTTTAAATTATATCTTTTAGGTTAGATTGACAGATTAATGTATTAATTTTAGAATTTAATTATGTAGTTTTATATTACATCTAATAATATTTTATTTGGTTTGTTTGATTTTATTGGTGATAGTATTGATTTCCGTTGGATTTTTTACTTTAATTGAGCGAAAGATTTTAAGATATATTCAATTGCGTAAAGGCCCTAGTAAAGTTGGTTATATAGGTCTTTTACAACCTTTTTCTGATGGTATTAGGTTATTTATTAGGGAGGATTTATTGCCCATAAATAGAAATTTTATTATTTATATAGTTTGTCCTATATTAGGTTTAGTTTATTCTTTAATTTGTTGAGTTTTAATACCAATTTATTTTAATTTTATTGAATTTAATTATGGTCTATTATTTTTTTTATGCTTTTGTGGGGTTGGAGTATATTTTATAATTATTTGTGGTTGATCATCAAATAGAGTTTATTCAATAATTGGTAGAATACGAGGAGTATCTCAAGCTATTTCTTATGAAGTTTCTTTATCTTTCTTTTTAATTATTTATTTTATTTTTTGTGATAGATATAGATTTATAAATTTGTTTATTTGTCAAAGGAGTTCTTGATTTATATTTATTTCTTTCCCTATATTTTTTTGTTGGGTTTCTTGTTGTTTAGCTGAAACAAATCGTTCTCCTTATGATTTTTCTGAAGGTGAAAGAGAGTTAGTTTCTGGATTTAATATTGAATATGGGGGTGGTTTATTTGCTTTTTTATTTATTTCTGAATATTCTAGTATTATTTTTATTTGTTTAATTACATGTTTATTGTATATAGGGGGTAATTTTTTTTGTTTATTTTTTTATATTAAGGTAATTTTATTATGTTTTTTGTTTATTTGGGTTCGAGCTTCTATTCCTCGTTATCGATATGATAAACTTATATATTTAGCTTGAAAATGTTATTTACCTCTTTCTTTAAACTATTTTTATTTTTTTATTTTTATAAAAATGATAATTATTTATCATTTTTTTTTGTTAAGTTAATAAATTTCAATCTTACTTGTATTTTCAAAATACATACTTTAAATAAGCTAATTAACTTATGAATTTAATTTATCTCAAATTTTTAGTATTAATGGATTAAAAATAAAGTATAGAAAGTATAGTATAGTTAATAATATACCAATTGATATATAAGGTTCTTCTACTGGTTTTATACCAATTCATGTTAATAAAATAATTGTTATAAAAAATATTCAAAATAGTATTTGATTTATAGGATAAAAGTTTATTCCTTTAAATTTTGATTTTGTAGATATAGGAATAAATAATAATATTAAGATAGATATTAATAAAGCTGTAACTCCTCCTAATTTATTAGGGATTGATCGTAAGATTGCATATGCAAATAAGAAATATCATTCTGGTTGAATATGAATTGGAGTAATTATAGGGTTTGCAGGATTAAAATTATCAGGATCTATAAGTATATATGGTTTATAAAAATTTATTACTATTATTATTATTATTATAAATGTAATTCCTATAATATCTTTAATTGAAAAAAATGGGTGAAATGGAATTTTGTCAATATTTGAATTAATCCCTATAGGATTAGTTGATCCTGTTTGATGAAGAAATGCTAAGTGGATAATAACTATTACTGAAATAATAAATGGTATAGTAAAATGAAGTCTAAAAAATCGAGATAAGGTTGCATTATCTACTGCAAAACCCCCTCAAATTCATATTACTATGTTATTTCCAATATATGGAATTGCTGATATTAAATTTGTAATTACTGTTGCTCCTCAGAAAGATATTTGCCCTCAAGGTAGTACATATCCTAAAAATGCTGTTATTATTGTAAGTAATATTAGAATCACTCCTATAATTCATGTATATGATAATTTATATGAACCATAATATATTCCTCGTCCTGTATGTATATATAAACAAACAAAAAATAATGATGCTCCGTTAGAATGAATTGTTCGTATAATTCATCCATAATTAACATTTCGTATAATATGTCTGATAGAATCAAATGCCGTTAATGTATTTGGTGTATAATGTATAGATAATATAATTCCTGAGATTAGTTGTATTATTAAACATATACCTAATATTGATCCAAGGTTTCATCATAATGAAATATTTAATGGGGTTGGTAAATCAATTAATATATTATTAATAATATTAATTATAGGCTTTTTTCGAATTGATTTATTCATATTTAGATCGTAATGGTCCTTTATAAATTTTAATTATTTTAGATACTATAATTATTGCTAGTAGTAGATATATAATTATAAATATTGATATATACAATGTTTTTTGGTTATACATTTTAGATATAGATATGTTTTCTGATCTAATAATTAGTTTTTCTGTATAGTTTGTTTGTCTTATTAATAATTCATCTAAGGGTATTAAGATTATAATTGTAATTAATGTTATGTTAAATTTTATTTTAATTTTTTCGTTTGATGCAATTCTGCTTATATAAATAAATAGAATTAGAAGTCCTCCAATTATTATAATAAATGTAATTAATCTAAATCATGAAGAAGCTATAATTTTGTTTATAAGAATTGTAGTTAATATAGTTTGTAATAATAATATTATTCCTAATTGTATAGGGTTTATTATTAAAGGAGTTATTGAAGATAAAATAATTATAGATTTAATAATATATTTCTTTATTTCAGTAAGTAGTTTAATATAAAATTTAGGTTTTGGAGGCTTAGGATATCTTTAATCTTACTGATATTTTAAAAGCTTAAGCTTATTTTTAATTTACAAGATTAAAATTTTTATTAAATTATTAAAACTAATGAATTTATATTTAATTTATTATATTTATTTTATAAGATTATTTTCTCTAGTTTATTTACGTAAACACATTTTGTTGTCTTTAATGATTTTAGAGTTTGTTGTTTTATCTTTATTAATTATAATTATTTTATATTTATTATATAGATTTATTTATTATTTTTATTTATTTATAATGATATTCTATGTTTGTGAGGGTGTTTTAGGTTTAACTATTTTAGTTTCAATAATTCGAAATCATGGTAATGATTATTTAAATATAATGTTCAAATGATAATAATTTTATATATAATTTTTTTGATCCTAAATATTTTTATATTAAATTGTTGATTTATTTTTCAGTTTATATTTTCTTTAATTTTTATTATAATTTTAATTAGGGTAAATTTGAGAATTAATTTTAGATATATTACTTATGATTTTGGTTTAGATGTTATTTCTTTTGGTTTAATTATATTATGTATTATAATTCTTAATTTGATAATTTTTAGAAGAAATTTAATTAAAGTTGAGATTAATATAGTAATTTTTTTGAGAGTTTGTTTATTTCTTTGTTTAAATATTATTATGTTTTTTCTTTCTTTAAATGTATTTTTAATATATATTTTTTTTGAATTAAGATTAATTTTCATAATTATTATGCTACTAGGTTGAGGTTATCAGCCTGAACGACTAGTTTCTGGATTATATTTATTATTTTATACTATTTTTTCTTCCTTACCTTTTTTTTTATTAATTTTATATTTATATAGTTTTTCTTTTTCTTTTTTTTTTGATTATTTAATTTGTTTAAGAAGAAGATTTTTATTATACTTTATTTTAATATTTTCATTTTTAGTTAAAGCTCCTATGTTTATTTTACATTTTTGATTACCTAAGGCTCATGTACAGGCTTCAGTTGCAGGTTCAATGATTTTAGCTGGTTTAATATTAAAGTTAGGGGGTTATGGTGTTATTCGATTTATATTTATATTTGAAGTTAGATTTATAGTTAATTCATATATTTTTTATTCTTTAATTATTTGAGGATCTGTATTAGTTAGTTTAATTTGTTTTATTCAAGGCGATATAAAGATAATAATTGCTTATTCTTCTATTTCTCATATAGGACTATGTCTTTTAGGTATATTAAGAATAAGTTTATTTGGTTTAATAGGCTCTTATATTTTAATAATTGGACATGGTATTTGTTCTTCTGGTTTATTTTGTTTAGCTAATATTTTTTATTTGCGTCTTAATAGACGCAGATTTTATTTAATTAAAGGAATAGTTTTATATATACCAAGAATCTCTATATTTTGGTTTTTATTATGTTCTTTTAATATAAGTTGTCCTCCTAGAATTAATTTTATTGGTGAAGTATTAATTTTATCAAGAATAATTAAATATTGAAGATTTAGTTTAATTTATTTTTTAATAGTTTCTTTTTTTGGTTCATGTTTTTGTATATATTTATATCTTTATAGCCAACATGGGATATGTTTCTATGTATTTAGATGTAGTCCTGGGGAAGTTCGTGAATATTTAATTAGTTTTATTCATGTATTTATATTAGTATTTTTAATTTTATTGGTAGACTTATTTTAATTTAAGTAGTTTAGTTAAAATTCAAAGTTGTGATCTTTGAGAAGTATTGTCCTTAAATTATTATTAATTATAAGGTTTATTTCTTTTGGGTCAGCTTCCTTTTTTTTTTTTTTTTTTTTTTTTTTTTTTTAGGTCTTTATTTTTTATTAAATGATTGCATTGTTATATTGGAGTATAGGATTCTTGGTTTAGGAAGTGTAGAATTTATTTATTTAATTTTAGTTGATTGGGTTTCAATGTTTTTTTGTTGTTTAATTATAATTATTTCTTGTATAGTGGTTTTATATAGATTTCAATATATGGGTATATTAAGACATACTTCAGTTCGGTTTTTATATTTAGTTATTTTGTTTATTATAAGAATATTTATATTGATTATTAGTCCTAATTTATTAAGTATTATATTAGGTTGGGACGGTTTAGGATTAGTATCATTTTGTTTAGTAGTTTATTATAATTCTATAAGGAGTTATTTGTCTGGAATGATTACTTGTTTAACTAATCGTTTTGGTGATATTGGAATTTTAATTTGTATTGGTTGAGTTATTTCTTATGGAGGTTGACACTTTATTTTTAATAATTTTATTTATAATTTATCTATTTATTATTTAATTTTTATTTCGTCTTTTACTAAAAGTGCTCAAATTCCTTTTTCTTGTTGATTACCAGCAGCAATAGCTGCTCCTACTCCTGTTTCAGCTTTAGTTCATTCTTCAACATTAGTTACTGCTGGTGTATATTTAATAATTCGTTTTTTTTATATAATTTATTATATAAGTTATTTTTTTGTATTTATTAGTTTAATTACTGTAATTATATCTTCATTTTGTGGTATTTATGAGTATGATTTAAAGAGGATTATTGCTTACTCAACTTTAAGACAGCTTGGTTTAATAATGTTTTCTTTGTTTGTAGGTTTAGTTGATTTAAGATATTTTCATTTATTAAGACATGCTGTATTTAAATCTTTATTATTTTTATGTTCTGGTATTTTTATTTATTATATAGGAGACGTTCAAGATATTCGTTTATTAGGATCTATTTGTAGGTTATTTCCTATAACTACTTCCTGTTTTAATATTTCTTGATTGAGATTATGTGGGATTCCTTTTTTATCTGGATTTTACTCAAAGGATTTACTTATTGATTATTCTTTAAATTCTAGATTAAATTTTTTTGTTTATTTATTATTATATATTTCTTTGTGTTTAACTCTTTTTTACAGTTTCCGTTTATTTTACTATAGAATATTTATAAGTGTAGGGTTTTTTGTATTAAACTATTTAGGTGGTAGTTTTGATTATATGAAGTTTAGAGTAAACTTTTTAGCAATCTTTAGAGTTTTATTTGGTTGTTTATTTAATTGGTTAGTAGGTTTTGATTTTATATTTTTGTTTTTTCCCTTATATATAAAATTTATAATTTTATTAATTATTTTTTTAGGATTGTGGGTTATTTATGAGATTATAAATATAAGTTTTAAATTTAATTTATATTATTTAAGGTTTAATTCATATATATGATTTATTAATAGTTATATTCCTTTTTTTTATATACGTCTTTATATTTATGGTAAGGATATATCTAATTTATTATTTTGAGGGGAGTATTATGGTTTAGTAGGTTTTTCTTATTTATTTCCTTATTTATCTAATTTATTACAGTTAATTTTTATAGGTGGATTTAATTTTATTTTATTTATTATAGTATTTTCTTGTTTATATATATTTTAATTCTTATAGCTTATTTTAGAGTTTAATATTGAAAGTATTAATGAGTAGTTTCTACTAGGAATAATTCTTAAGAATGTATCTAATTATTTATTGAAATTAAATTGTTTTGTTTAAACTATAAGAATAAGAGATAAACGTTTATTTCGCTTAGAAATTAGTTAGCGGCTATTTCTTTTAATATCTCTTTTAATTGGATATTATATCATTTTTCTTATTAACAATAAGTTGCCTCTATTTTAGCTTCAATTAAACATGGAGAAAAATTTTCTCTTATATTAGGTCGAAACTAATTGTATATTTTACTTCTATGTTTAAGGTTAACAATATTGTACTTTTCAATTGCAACTTGAATGTTATTTTTAACTATAACCCTATTGGGTTCATTCAATTAATCCATTAAATCATTCATAGTATAGTCCTGCAATAATAATTGTAATAAATATGAATGATGTATATATTCATATGTTAATTAATGATATTTTTATTGTTATAATTGTAGGTGCAATTAAGATAATTTCGATATCAAAAATTAAGAAAATTACTGCAATTAAAAAGAAGTGAGATGAAAATGGGAGTCGCTTATAAGAGATTGTATTTATACCACATTCAAAAGGTGATGATTTATTAGTATTAATAATTGATTTTTTTCTAATAATTTTAATTATAAATATTAATATTAATGATAAAATTAAAATAATTATTGTATGTTTTAACATTATTATTATTACTTATTTTATTTATAAACCTTAAAGTTGGAGGCTTAATATACTATTTATACTAAATAAGTATCTACCTCATCAGTAGATTGAAATATATAAAAATAATCATACAACATCTACAAAATGTCAGTATCATGCTGCTGATTCAAAACCAATGTGATGATAAGATGAGAAGTGTAATTTTTTTAAACGATTTATTGTTACTATAATAAATAAGGTTCCAATAATTACGTGGATTCCATGAAATCCTGTAATTAAAAAGAATCTAGAACCATAAATTGAATCTGAAATACAGAATGCTGCTTCTATATATTCTGTTGCTTGAATAATTGTGAAATAGATTCCTAAGATTGTTGTAATTACTATTCCTTTTATTGTTGTTGTTCAGTTTTTTATTAGTAAGGTGTTATGGGCTCATGTAATTGATATACCTGAAGTTAAAAGGATTATGGTATTTAATAAAGGAATATTTATTGGGTTAAATGTTTTAATTGATTTAGGTGGTCATTGTATACCAATTTCGATTGCGGGGGATAATCTTCTATGGAAAAATGTTCAGAAAAATGATATAAAAAATATAATTTCTGACAAAATAAATAGGATTATTCCAATTTTTATTCTTAATATTACTTTTTTAGTATGTAATCCTTGATATGTAGATTCTCGAATTACATCTCGTCATCATTGTATTGCTGATAAAGATGTAATTAAAATTCCTAGGTTTATAACTATTAGTTCATTTTTTACTAATATTAATGATAATCCTGTTGTTAAAGTTAGTAATCCTATTGATGTTGTAATAGGTCATGGTCTTTTATCTACTAAATGATAAGGGTGATTATTCATTTATACTTCTCTTGAATATAAGTTAATTAAAGTTATAAATACATATGCTTGAATTATAGATACTGCAAATTCAAATATTATAAGTGTTATTAGTATAATTATTAATAATATTATATATCTTCTGTTAGACCCTAGTAATGATATAATTAAATGACCAGCAATTATATTAGCTCTAAGTCGAATTGCTAGTGATCCTGGTCGGATTAAATTTCTAATAGATTCAATTATAACTATAAATGGTATTAATATTGATGGAGTTCCTGTTGGAATTAAGTGTATTAATATTGATTTTGGATTTTTTGTTCATCCATATGTTATTCTTGAGAATCACATAGGTAATGCTATAGCTAATGAGAATGAAAGGTGTGAAGATGATGTAAATATATATGGTATTAATCCATTAATATTTGTAATTATAATATATATTAAAATTCTTACTATTATAATTGATGTCCCTTTAATTTTTATTGATGATTTAATTTCATTAAATATTACTTTATCAATTATTTCTGTTAATAAAGAGATTTTATTTATATTATTTCAGTATTTAATTGGGATAATTATAATAGGTATAAGTATTGATATTCAATTAATTGATATAATTCCCGTTGATGGATCAAATGTTCTAAATAAATTTATTATCATTTTCAGTAAGTTGTTGAATTTTTCTTAATTAATTTATTTATTTTGTTTTCCTTATTGTGAAATTTAATTGTTATAATTAATATAATTAAAATTGTTGTTGTTATTAGTATTATAATTCATCATGATGGTGACATTTGAGGTATAAAAGTTTATAATTATATATTAATTCCCTGACAAAGAATAGTTTTTATTTAAACTAAAACTTTCATTAGAAGTAATCACTACTTTACTATAGATTGATTTAAGAGATCATTACTTGTTTTAAGTTATCTAATGAGTTTTTAACTAATCATTTTATAAATGATTTTGTATTAATTACTTCTGCTATAATTGGTATAAATCTATGATTTGCTCCACAAATTTCTGAGCATTGTCCATAATATAACCCTGGTTTAGAAATATATATATTGGCTTGGTTAATACGACCTGGAGAAGCATCAATTTTAATTCCTAAGGATTGAATTGTTCATGAATGAATTACATCTAATGATGATGTTAGAATTCGAATTGGAATATTAAAAGGTATAATTATTTGGTAATCTGTTTCTATTAGTCGTAATTCATCAATTTTAAGTTCTTGATTTGGTTTTATATATGAATCTATATCAATTTTACTTAAATCTGAATATTCATATGATCAATATCATTGGTGACCAATTGCTTTAATTGTTAATATAGGTTTATTTGATTCTTCAATTAAATATAATGCTTTTAATGATGGTATTGCAATTAAAATTAGTATTAGAGCTGGAGTAATTGTTCAAATAAATTCAATTATTTGACCTTCAATTATATATCGATTAATTATTTTATTAATTAGGATTGAGTATATAATGTATATTACTAATATAGTAATTATAATTAAAATCATTATAATATGGTCGTGTAAGGTTACTAGTTGTTCTATTATTGGTGATGCAGGGTCTTGAAATATTAAATTAAGTCATTTAATTTTTAAAGAAGTATATATATACTTATATATGAATTTTAAGCTCATTACATTATTTCTGTCACTTTAAATTAATTAGTTAATATTGGTAATTCGTTATAGGAGTGTTCATTTGGTGGTAATTTTTGTAATCATTCAATTGATGTTGAATTATTATTATAAAATATTATAGTTCGTTTTGCTAATATAGATTCTCATAAGATAAATATAAATATTATAATTCTTAGGATTGAAGTTGTTCTTCCTATAGAAGACATTATATTTCATTGTATAAATATGTCAGGATAATCTGAGTATCGTCGGGGTATACCATTTATTCCTAAGAAGTGTTGTGGGAAAAATGTTATATTAACTCCAATAAATATTAATAAAAATTGAGTTTTTAATCATTTGTTGTTTATTGATAATCCTCTAATTAGTGGAAATCAATGAATAAATCCTGCCATAATTGCAAATACTGCTCCTATAGATAATACGTAATGAAAATGAGCTACTACATAATATGTATCATGTATAATAATATCAATTGATGAATTTGATAGTACAATTCCTGTAAGACCTCCTAATGTAAATAGAAATACAAATCCTGAAGCTCATATTATTTGAATTGATGATTTTTTAAATGTCCCATTTATTGTTGCGATTCAACTAAATACTTTAATTCCTGTAGGAACTGCAATAATTATTGTAGCTGATGTGAAATATGCTCGTGTATCTACATCTATTCCTACTGTAAATATATGGTGAGCTCAAACTACAAAACCTAATAATCCAATTGAAATTATAGCGTATACTATTCCTAAATATCCAAATGATTCATTTTTTCCTCTTTCTTTGTTAATAATGTGTGAAATTAAACCAAATCCTGGTAGAATTAAAATATATACTTCTGGATGTCCAAAAAATCAAAATAAGTGTTGATATAGAATAGGGTCACCTCCCCCAGATGGGTTAAAGAATGATGTATTTAAGTTTCGATCTGTAAGTAATATTGTAATTGCACCAGCTAGTACTGGTAGGGAAATTAAAAGTAGAATTGCTGTAATTAATACTGATCATACAAATAATGGTGTTTTATCTATAAGTATTCCTTTAGGTCGTATGTTTATTACTGTTGTAATAAAATTTAATGCACCAAGAATTGAAGAAATTCCTGCTATATGTAAAGAGAAGATTGATATATCTACTCTTATTCCAGATCTTGCAATATTTGATGATAAAGGGGGATATAAAGTTCATCCTGTCCCTACTCCAGAATCTGTTAATGATGATGAAATTAATATTAAAATTGAGGGAGGAAGAAGTCAAAATCTTATATTATTTAATCGGGGAAAGGCTATATCAGGTGCCCCAATTATAATAGGTAATAATCAATTTCCAAACCCCCCAATTATAATTGGTATAACTATAAAGAAAATTATAATAAGAGCGTGTGATGTAACAATTACATTATATAATTGATCATTATTTAAGAATGATCCAGGTTGAGTTAATTCAGTACGAATAATTATTCTTAATATTATTCCTATTATTCCTGATCATATTCCAAATATAAAATAAAGTGTACCGATATCTTTGTGGTTTGTAGAAAAAAGTCATTTATTCATTTGTTAAGATGTCTGATTAAGGTAATAAATTGTAAGTTTATTTATGAATTGAAATTCTCTTAATAAGTTTTATAGTTTAAATTAAAATATTAAATTGCAAGTTTAAAGAATTATTAAGACTTATCTTTTATGATATTTTAAACTTTGAAGGTTTATAGTTTTTTAACTTAAAGTCATAAATTGTATATATAATAGTAATTATATTTAATATATTAATTCATATAATTTTTATTTTTTTTTTATTTGTAATTCTTATTCATTTAACTTTTATTGATTGTATAATTATTGATGAATACGATATTCGTATATATGTAAATGAAATTGTTATAGATGATGAAATTATAATAATAAGAATTATGTTTTCTTTTATTATTATTATTAGTTCAAATACTATTAATTTATTTATGAATCCTAATAAAGGAGGTATACCTATAAATGATAATATTAAAATTCAAATGTTTAATTTTATAATATTAGATTGTTCATTAATTACAATTTGATTAATAAATTTAATTTTAATTGTTTTTATTAGGTTAATTGTAGATCAAGTTAATAAAGAATAAATTAATAAGAAATTTATTCATAAAGATGATATTGATGTAATTCTTAATATTAGGGTAAAATTAAATACTGATGAATGTCCAATAATTTTTTTAATTGATGTTTGATTAATAATTAATAAAGCTGTAATAATCAATGATATAATAATAATTATATTAAGTTTTAGGTTTAAGTAAGATATAATTATTATAGGGGTAATTTTTATTGTAATTAATATAGTTAAAAGTATATTTACTTTAATACCTTCTACTGTTGAAATAAATCATATATTTATAGGGGCAATTGCTAATTTAATTAGTATTGCTGCTGTTAGGATTATTTTATTATCAATTATTGTCAATGATATTATAATAGATATTATTAATATTGCTGATCTAATTCTTTGTATAATGAAGTATTTTATAGCTGATTCTGTATATATAATTTTTATAGAATTTATAATTGGAATAAATGATATGAGTATTAATTCTAATCCTGATCATACTATAATTCAATTTCTTGATCTTAAGGAAATCATTATTCCTATTATAATTATTGTTTTAAATAATAGGGTTGTTGAGTTTAATTTAATTAAAAAGAAGGAATATATTCCTATATTTAGGTTATGAGCCTAACAGCTTATTTAGCTTATCTTTTTGTAATATAATGTTTAAGCATATGAATTTTTGAATTTTAAAGTGAAACTTAATTGTTTTTATTACAATTAATTAGAGTAGTTACACATTTTTTATTCTATCAAAATAATCCTTTTTTCAGGCATCTAATT